AATGTTCCTGGAAATTCTTGCTCCCATTGGACCATTTGTATCTATATGCATCAGGATCCCGATTCATGGATCTCTCAGTTCGAGAAATAAGAGGATCAAACCATTTCTTCTGACTCTTTTTCAAATTCGATAAATGTTGGTTGATCGTATATTTCATTATAGTTATATGATTCAGAGTATCATTTCCTATTTGATCCCTTTGAATTCCATATTCGAAGTTGCGATCGGATCTATTCATTAAAAAGAATCGATTCGATACATTTCTTATGTACCCATAGGTACTATATTGGATTTGAATCAGATTTCGGATCAATCTATATTGATTGACTGCCTCCATTATGTTGTTGCTAGCAAATACCGCTGTTTTTAGTTTGGGATCTTCCAACTCATTCCCGCAGTAGATCCGGACCGATTCTTTTCTGATCCTTCGAGAAAAAGATCCATTCTCCTCATAAAAAATAGGAGGTAGAACCAATAAAGATTTATTTTTCGATTCATCTCTGGAGTTGAATACCTCATTCAAGAATTTTTTTTGATCCAACCCGTAGGAATCAATAGAAAAGGCAAATCCCCTATGAAACACCAGATCCGGCTCGGTTATTGATAGAGTGAATAGATCCGCCATTTCTGGGAATCTCTCTTCTGATTCAAAAAAATCGTGGCGTAACGCGTATCCCCCTTTGTTCCGGTCATGGAATAGATGAAAGAAATCAAAAAATGGATTTTTGTTCAAGAATGAAATCTTATTGGAACTGTCCATATCCGGTTCATCCTTCGGAACCAGATCCGGGATGTGATATGGTTCCGAAGGATGAATTGAGACGGTATCTTGTAAATACGTAATTATCTTGAATATATCAACCATTTCTTTCTTTTCCGCTCGCCTGGAAGGGACAAAAGAAACATCTTGTTTTTTCTTCAACAATTTCTGATCTCTAGTGGACCTCTCAGTAGGATTCGAACCCAGATGAAGTTCTGACCATCTGTCAGAGAAAAAAGAACGAATTGATCTTGTAGGATTCCCAAGAAATTCTTCGATTTCTTCCGGAAGCAGATGATTATTCATCCGCTTATCAGGTTCCGTGAATAGCCAGGACATGGAGGAATATCCAAAAAGGCATTTTGGGAATCGATCTGATTCTATCTCTGTTCGTTCCGTTTGAAGAAAGGAAGGATCCCAAAGAATCGATCTCTCTTTTAGTTGCTGAATCTCTGTTTGATCGATCAATGTGTGATATTCTGAATTCTCATTTCTAACGGAATCAAAATGATCTCTGGATTGATCAGAAGAAGATCCTTCCCATTGGCTAGAATCCGTTACTTGAACGAAAATAGATCTTGTGGAATCATATTGAATATTTGACAATACATTCCGTACCTTGCTAAAAAACCGATCCTTGTTTACCAACCACACATTGTCTAACCAAATCCAATTCTCTCTCGAGACGTTCCTCAAAAAATCCGATTCGTGCTGATTCTTCCCCCAACTAACGAAGAGATCTTGGCGGAATTGCCACATATGAAATTGAACACAATTTTGCAAAGAAATACCCCACTTGTTTCTCGAGAAGAGATGGGAAACATGCTCAATATCATTGGATTGCATAGTTGCCCCAGCTCCTTGTTGTTTGAAGAAACTCTCCCCCTGAATTGGTCTTTTTTCACGAAAAGCAGACATGAGATAACAAATCAAGTCTTTCCCTAAGATTTCGAATAGCTGTCCCGAATTCAAGTTGATTATGTTTCGTTTCTTCCTCGGAGAAAGACGATCAAACAATTCCCAATCATGGTCCTTGCGGATCGGATCATCCGTATAGGATAAAAAAAGAAACTCCAGATATTTGCTATCTTTCTCTTTGAATGAGATCTCAATTCCAGCTACGGTTTCATTAGATATCTGACAACTAGAATCCCTCTTTTTTCCGATCCGGTTCCTCCACCACCGCGAACCCCGGTTAGATTCAGGCATGATACGCTTTTTCTTTATTGGGATAACCCAAGTACTCTCTTGCGGATCCATGAAACAACTCTCAGAAATCTTTTTCCCTTTTGGAAGATACAGGAGCGAAACAATCAACCTATTTCTATTGGAAGACCAAAAAGATTCTTCCAATGTCTCCTTTCTGGGTCCAATGGAATTCATAGGTATAGGAAGAAGCCCCATCAAATAGAGATTTTTTCTTTCGACCATCTTTCGATTGTTAATACGAGATATAAGGACCACTACTACAAGCAGTACTACACCTTTGATCGTGAAATATCGATTGCTTGTTGCACCCTGTGAATCACGTGAAAGTAGGATACTCCAAATTCGGGGGTCAAAGAGTTTCATAAAACGTTCTTGGTGGAAAAAAATGTGAGTGAAAGATCCCACTGAATCGAATTTGATCCATGAATCTAAGAAATAGTGAGAATTCTTGATCTCTCTCAATATCTCTCTCAATTCGAATATCCAGGATTTGAATTGATGTCGTTTCATTGATTCCTCCTAAAGATTTCA